AATAAGGTGCCTGATAAAAGGACTATCTTGATAGGATAGATCATGTAGTAATATACCCTTATTATATTTTTTGGATTTAAACTAAATCCTGAGAAATCAAAATTCTCTGTGCACCATACACCAAAATATAGTTAACTATGTAAACAAACGATAAAAAGATAAGCTAAATAAAGCTATTAGGTTCATACCCTAATTATAGAGGTTATACCCCTCTTCTTTTTAATGCCAAATATTAGAAAATTATTATTTTCAGGGACCCTTATCACTGGAACAATTCTTGTGTTAAGATCAGAAACATGATTAGGTATATGAATAGGATTAGAAATAAATATACTGAGATTTGTCCCAATTATGTTTAAAAGAAAAAAAACAAGATCCGCTGAGAGATGTATAATTTATTTCTTAACTCAAAGAATTGGGTCTATCTTAATATTAATGTTAGTGTTAACTAATTCATCGCTCATAATGCTCCCTTATGCAGTTGATGAATTAGTTAATACTATATTAGTATTTAGTATGGCCGTTAAATTAGGCATCCCTCCCTTCCATTTTTGATTTCCGGAAATTATTAAAAAAATAGAATGGGCAGAAAGCTTAATTCTTATAACATGACAAAAAATTGCGCCATTAACCATCTTATCTTACTTGTTCCCAGAAACAATTATTGCCCCAATTCTAATTATAACTTCTACTCTCGTCGGGGCAATTGGCGGACTTAATCAAACCTCCACCCATAAAATTATAGCATTTTCATCAATTAATCATATAGGATGAATAATTGCATGCATAAAGCTCAATAATACCTTATGAATAAGATATCTTATAATTTATTCAATTATCTTAACAATAATGATTTTTATTTTCAATAAATATTCTATATCATATATTAATCAATTAAATTTAAGATCTAGATTTTCAGAAAAAATATTAATTATTATTTTATTTTTAAGATTAGGAGGACTACCCCCATTTTTAGGATTCCTTCCTAAATGAATAGTAATTCAAACTATAGTTATTTCTAACACATTCCCAACATTAATTATTATAATTTTATCTTCATTAATTACACTATTTTATTATCTCCGATTAATTAGATCTAATTTATTAATTAATTCTCCTGCATGAAAATGAAACATTACTTCAAGATATATTTTACAACCTAAATGAAGAATTTTCATAATTATATTAAATCTTGCTCTCCCCATAATTCTAGTTCTTAATTTTTAATTCCCTCACCGTAAGACATTATATAACCTCAACATTTCTAACTTATAGCTCGTTAAAGCTTTAAGTTAAGAAAACTATTAACCTTCAAAGTTAAAATTATAAATTATATATAAGCTTTAGTAAAAATACTACTTCAGAATTGCAGTCTGATATCATCTCATTGACTATAAAGCCCAAAAACTTGATGAAGGGTAGATACCATAAATAAATTTACAATTTACCGCCTATATTTCAGCCACTTCATCTATGAACAAATGATTTTATTCTACAAACCACAAAGATATTGGAACTTTATATTTTTTGTTTGGAGCCTGAGCAGGAATAGTAGGAACATCTCTCAGATGATTAATTCGTATTGAGCTAGGTCAACCAGGATCTTTTATTGGTGATGATCAAACTTATAATGTTGTTGTAACTGCACATGCATTCGTAATAATTTTCTTCATGGTTATACCAATTATAATTGGTGGATTCGGTAACTGATTAGTACCCCTTATAATTGGAGCACCAGATATAGCATTCCCCCGAATAAATAACATAAGATTTTGATTATTACCCCCATCACTAACACTATTACTAGTAAGTAGAATCGTGGAAAGAGGTGCAGGGACAGGATGAACAGTTTACCCACCATTATCTAGAAATATCGCCCACAGAGGTGCATCTGTAGATTTAGCAATTTTTAGATTACATTTAGCAGGAGTTAGATCAATTCTAGGAGCTGTAAATTTTATTTCAACAATTATTAATATACGACCTAAGGGAATAACTATAGAACGAATTCCTTTATTTGTATGATCAGTAGGAATTACTGCATTATTATTATTATTAAGATTACCTGTACTAGCAGGAGCAATTACAATATTACTGACCGATCGTAATTTTAATACCACATTTTTTGACCCTGCCGGAGGGGGAGACCCAATCTTATACCAACATTTATTTTGATTTTTTGGGCACCCAGAAGTTTATATTTTAATTTTACCAGGATTTGGACTAATTTCTCACATTATCGCTATAGAAACAGGAAAAGTAGAACCCTTTGGGTCATTAGGTATAATTTATGCAATATTAGCTATTGGATTATTGGGGTTTATTGTATGAGCACATCATATATTTACAGTAGGAATAGATGTTGATACCCGAGCATATTTTACTTCAGCAACTATAATTATTGCTGTACCTACAGGAATTAAGATCTTCAGATGATTAGCAACCCTGCACGGAAGATTAATTAATTGATCCCCAAGAATTATTTGAGCCATGGGATTTGTTTTCTTATTCACAATCGGAGGATTAACTGGTGTTATTTTAGCCAATTCATCAATTGATATCACATTACATGACACTTATTATGTTGTCGCCCACTTCCACTATGTCCTTTCAATAGGTGCAGTATTTGCAATCATGGGGGGTGTAATTCAATGATTCCCCTTAATTACAGGAATAACCCTTAATCCAAGATGATTAAAAACACAATTCTTTATTATATTTGTAGGAGTAAATTTAACATTCTTTCCTCAACATTTCCTAGGATTGGCAGGAATACCCCGACGATATTCAGATTATCCTGATAGTTACACTTGTTGAAATACAATCTCAACGATTGGTAGATCTATTTCAATTATTGGAATTATATTATTTATTTTTACCTTATGAGAGGCATTTGTATCAAAACGACAAATCTTATTTTCTGAAAGCATGCCCTCTAATATTGAATGATTACAAAAATATCCACCAGCCGAACATTCATACTCAGAATTACCTATTTTAACAGCATCTTAATGTGGCAGATTAGTGCAATGAATTTAAGCTTCATATATAAAGATTCCTCTTTCATTAAGAATCGCAACATGATCTAATCTAGGACTCCAAGATGCAAACTCACCTATTATAGAGCAATTAATTATATTCCATGACCATGCAATAATAATTCTTGTTATAATTACAATTTTAGTAGCCCATATAATAATTACATTAATATTTAATAAAATTATTAATCGAAACCTTTTAGAAGGACAAACAATTGAATTAATCTGAACAATCGTCCCAGCAATTACATTAATTTTTATTGCCCTACCCTCATTGCGAATTTTATATTTAATGGACGAAGTTAATAACCCATTAGTTACAATTAAAGCTATTGGACACCAATGATATTGAAGTTATGAATACTCAGATTTCAAAAATATTGAATTTGATTCTTATATAAAACCAACAAATGAATTAGAACTAGAAGACTTTCGCCTCTTAGATGTAGATAACCGAGTGATTCTACCTATAAAAACACCCGTACGAATCCTAGTAACATCAAGAGATGTAATTCACTCTTGAACCATTCCAAGAATTGGAGTTAAAATTGATGGAACTCCTGGACGACTTAATCAAGGTAGATTTACTTTATTACGACCTGGAATTTTATTCGGACAATGTTCTGAAATTTGTGGAGCAAACCATAGATTTATACCTATTGCTATTGAAAGAGTGTCTACCGAATGTTTCCTAAACTGAATAAAGAATTATTCATTAAGTGACTGAAAGAAAGTAATGGTCTCTTAAACCAAAACATGGTAAGTAACGCATACCCTTAATGAAAAAGTTAGTTTAAAACAAAAACATAGCTTTGTCAAAGCTAAAATACTAATTTAGTACTTTTTAATACCACAAATAGCACCTTTATGATGATCAATTTTATTCTTAACCTTCCTAACATCATTCTTAATAGTATGCATTATTATACATTTCCAAAATACACTAGAACCCGTTAAAAGAGATAACAAAATAATTAAAGTAAATTCAATAAATTGAAAATGATAACTAACCTATTTTCAACATTTGACCCCTGCTCATCTGTATCCATATCACTTAATTGAATAAGAACATTTCTAGGATTTATTATAATCCCAGGAATATTTTGAGCAATACCATCACGATATAATTATATCATCTATACTGTTTACAGAAAATTATATATAGAATTTAAAACCTTATTAGGCCCTAAAAGAAAAGGAATTAAATTAATTTTCATTGGAACATTTATATTTATTCTATTTAATAATATATTAGGACTTTTACCTTATGTATTTACAAGAAGCAGACATTTAATTTTTACCCTTACCTTAGCACTACCAATATGATTATCATTAATATTATTTGGGTGATTAAACAACACTCAACATATATTTGCCCATTTAATTCCAGAAGGAAGACCTGCGGTTTTAATACCATTTATGGCATGCATTGAAACAATCAGAAACATTATTCGACCAGGATCATTAGCAGTACGATTAACAGCAAATATAATTGCAGGACACTTATTAATGTGTTTACTAGGAAATAATATAACAGAAGCAACAACAATAATTCCATTAATTATAAGAATCCAAATTATTCTTATATTATTCGAAACAGCCGTTTCATTAATTCAAGCTTACGTATTTTCTATTTTAAGCACGTTGTATACTTCTGAAGTAATTTATGAAAATACACAGAAACCACCCATTCCATTTAGTAGATTATAGACCTTGACCACTAACAGGATCAATCGGGGCAATAACATTAACCTCAGGAATAATTATATGATTCCATAAAAATAATATATTATTATTCTTCCTAGGAATCCTTATTTTAAGACTTACAATAATTCAATGGTGGCGGGATATTTGTCGAGAAGCAACATATCAAGGTAAACACACATCGCCCGTAGTAAGAGGGTTAAAATGAGGAATAATCCTATTTATTATTTCAGAAGTATTTTTCTTTGTATCATTCTTTTGAGCATTCTTCCATAGAAGATTATCCCCTACTGTAGAAATTGGTATAACATGACCTCCTAAAGGAATTATAACATTTGACCCAATAAACATTCCATTATTAAATACAATAATCCTCTTATGTTCAGGAATCACTGTGACATGGGCACACCATAGATTAATAGAAAGAAAGCACTCACAAACAACACAAGCACTATTCTTAACCGTAATCTTAGGATTATATTTTACAATATTACAAGCATATGAATATTATGAATCAAGATTTGCTATTAGTGATTCAATTTATGGATCATGTTTCTTTATAGCTACAGGATTCCACGGAATTCACGTCATTATTGGAACAACATTCCTTGCAATCTGTTTAATACGACATATTATGTGTCATTTTTCCTCAAAACACCATTTCGGATTTGAGGCAGCCGCATGATACTGACACTTTGTAGATGTTGTATGATTATTCTTATATATTTCAATCTACTGATGAGGTAGTTACTCTTTTAGTATAAAAAGTATATTTAACTTCCAATTAAAAGGTTTATTTAATAAAAAGAGTAATTATTATAATTATAATTTCAACACTCCTAGCACTTGTAATTTCATTAATTTTAATAATAGCATGCACATTAATTGCAAAAAAATCAATTCTAGACCGGGAAAAAATATCACCATTCGAATGCGGTTTCGATCCTAAAAGATCATCACGCATGCCCTTTTCAATTCAATTCTTTTTAATTGCAGTACTATTTTTAATCTTCGACATTGAAATTGTTATTATCTTACCAATAATTATCACATTAAAGTCAAGAAGACTTATTATATGAATAATTACAGTTACTGTATTTATTTTTATTCTTATTGCCGGACTATACCACGAATGAAATAACAGAGTACTTGAATGAGCAAAATGGGGTTGTAGTTAAAAATAACATTTAATTTGCAATTAAAAAGTGCTCCCATAAAGCCTTCCTCACAAAAAGTAGTGAAGTAAAATTTACTCTTAGTTTCGACCTAAGATTAGGGCATAAGCCCCTTACTTTTAGTAGAAGCCAAAAAGAGGCCTTTCATTGTTAATGAAAAAATTGATTATAATAATCCTACTAAAAGAGAATGAAGTATCTAAAAGAAGCTGCTAACTATCTTTTAAAGCGGTTAAATTCCGTTTTTCTCTTATTTATATAGTTTATTACAAAACACTTCATTTTCAATGAAGAGAAGGGATTTTCCCTATAAATAAACACTTGAAAAGTAATATATACTTATAGTAGTATCTTCAATACTAAGCTTTAATTTTAAGCTATTCAAGTAAATCAAAATAAAGATAAATAAAATAAAAAATACTATAATAAACAACTTTAAATTATTAAAATGATAAAAACTATATAACTTACTAAAAGAAGAGCTTACAATATAAGACGACTTAGAAATAAAATATTCACCCCAACCCGAATCCATAACTTCATAATAATTCTTAGAAAGAGATAAAAAAGGACCTCTCACTATAAAAGTTCTAAAAAAAGGCATAAATCACATAGATCCTCTAAAAAAAGAAATAAAATAATAACGCAATGAATAAACCCTAGTAAAATAATTAGAAAAAGAAAGTTCATAACCAAGTCAACCGCCAAACAAAATAAAAATTAAAGGCATTATTTTTAAACCCAAGGGTAAAACAACTAAAATAGGAAAAGAAAATAAAAATCAACTTAAAATACTTCCACCACAAACAGAAAGAATAGTTAATAAAACCATAGACTTCATTATTAAACTATCCTCACAATAATTCTGACAAACATATAAATTCATATTAAAAGATAAACAATAATAAACTAAACGCACACTATAAGAAACAGTTAAACCCACTGAAATAAAAAAAATTAAAAAAACAAAAAAATTATAAGAAGAAGTTATCACCATCTCCAAAATAATATCCTTAGAATAAAACCCAGACATAAAAGGTAAGCCACATAAAGAAAAATTAGAAATTATAAAACAAGTACAAGTAAAAGGAAGTTGGTTAACTACACAACCCATATGACGAATATCCTGAGAATCACTTATACTATGAATAATTAAACCTGCACACAAAAAAAGCAAAGCCTTAAAAAAAGCATGACTTAAAAGGTGAAAAAAAGCTAATAAAGGAAAACCCATAAATAAAATAGATATTATTAAACCAAGTTGACTTAAAGTAGACAACGCAATAATTTTCTTTATATCATATTCAAAATTAGCACCCAAACCAGACATAAATATAGTTAATATACTAAACATTAATAAAAAAGAACAATCCAAATTATTAAATATATGTGAAAAACGAATTAATAAATAAACCCCAGCAGTAACCAGAGTAGAAGAGTGAACAAGAGAAGAAACTGGAGTAGGAGCTGCCATAGCAGCAGGTAATCAAGAAGAAAAGGGAATTTGAGCTCTTTTAGTAAAACCAGCCAAAACAATTAAAAAAACAAGAAAATAACACCAAGAATCCCAAGAATAAATATAAAAAATATAATGTCAACTACCAAAATTAATTATTCAAGCAATAGCCAACAAAATAGCAACATCACCAATACGATTAGTTAAGATAGTCAGTATGCCTGCAGAGTAAGACTTATAATTCTGGAAGTAAATTACCAGACAATAAGAGACAAGGCCGAGACCATCTCAACCAATTAAAATTCTAATTAAATTTGGACTAATAATTATTATTATTATAGATATAACAAATAAAAAAACAAGAAAATAAAAACGAACCCTATCGTTATCAGAAGATATATAAGAGTCTCTATAATAAATAACTATAGAAGAAATTAAAAAAACACAACCAACAAAGATTAAAGACATTCAATCAAAAAATAAAGTTATAGTTATACAAGTTCTATTCAAACTCAAAAACTCCCAATCCAAAAAAATTATATAATCATTTAATAAAAAAGTAATTCCAATTAAAACAAAAAATATACCAAATAGTAATAATAAAAATCCCCCTAAAATATATAAAGAAACTATCCCTACAATGACTTAAAGCAATAAATGCACCAGTAACTCCACAAATTACTATTCTTATTAAACTATTTAAGTTATAATCAAAGAACAAAAATATCAGACTTTAAAACAACAATATTTAAAGGAACTAAATGAAGTAAAATTAAAGAATATTCACGAACAGTAACAGAATTAAACTTTACAATACCACTATAAAAAGAACCATGTTGCACATAAGAAAATAAATAAATTCTATAACAACAACTCAAAAAAGAAGATAAGCCTAAAAATAAAAACCCCAAACTTCTTCAACCTATAATTCTATTAATTAACATAATTTCACCCAATAAATTTAAAGAAATAGGAGAAGCTATATTATTGGCTCTAAGAATAAATCAAAATAAAGATAAAGAAGGCATAAAACATAATAAACCCTTGTTAATTAAAAAACTTCGTCTATTTAATTTCTCATAAATAATATTAGCTAAACAAAATAAACCTGAAGAACAAAGCCCATGACCAATTATTAAAATTAAAGAACCACAAAGACCCCAATAATTTAAAGACATGATACCACATAAAACCAGCCCTATATGAGAAACTGAAGAATAAGCAATTATAGATTTAATATCAACCTGAAATAAACATAAAACACCTACCAATACAGAACCATATAATCTCAAACCAATCCAAATATAACTATAAAAAAAAGAATAAGAATAAATAAAATAAAAGACCCGCATCAGCCCATAACCACCTAACTTCAACAAAACACCAGCCAAAATTATAGAACCAGAAATAGGAGCCTCAACATGAGCCTTTGGTAATCAAAAATGAACAAAAATCATAGGCATTTTAATTAAAAATGCACCAATCAAAGATATATAAATATAAAAATTACAATCAACCTCAATCAAAAAATAAAATAAAGTTATAGAACCCTTATTAATTATAAAAATACATAATAATAAAGGAAGAGAAGCAAATAAAGTATAAAAAAGAAGATAAAACCCAGCTCTCAAACGCTCAGGTTGATAACCCCACCCAAAAATTAAAAACAATGTAGGAATTAAAGAAGATTCAAAAAACAAATAAAAAACAAGAATATTTATAGTTCTAAAAGATAAAATCAAAAATAATAAAAGAAATAAATTCACTAAAATAAACTCAACATGATAATTATGGTCCCGATAAACTATAAATCTAGCAACCAATATTAAAAATACAATTCAAAATCTCAAAAAAATTAAACTTATAGATAATGTATCCCCTCCCAAAGAATATCTAATTATTCTATAATAACTATTAAACCAAAACATATTAAAAAAATAAAAAAAACCAATAACCAAACATAAACAAAATAATCATCAATAAGAACAAAATAATAAGGGGACCAAAAATAAAACAAATAATAATATTCTTACCATCCTAAGATTGACAACCCAGAAATATAATCATTACCATGTCTACGAATTATAGAAATTAAAATACCCAAACCCAAAACACCTTCACAAACAACAAAAACCAAATAAACTAATAAAAAATAATAAGAAAAATTATAAGTAAATAAAAAAGAAAATATAGAGATATATAAACATATAGATAAAAATTCCAAACTTAATAAAGTTAACAATAAATGCCTACGTATAGAACAAAAAACAAATAAACCAGAAAAAAATATAAACCAAATAACAAACAAAAAAAAATTCATAAAGTTTTAATAGTTTAAATAAAAATAATGATCTTGTAAATCATAGATAGAAAATAATCTTTAAAACTTCAGCAAAGAGTAAAAATACACATCATTAATCCCCAAAATTAATATTTTAAATAAACTACTTACTGAAATTATAATATTCATAATAATAATATCATTAATAATAAGAATATTATTCCCAATAATAAGACACCCCCTTAGAATAGGATTAATCTTAATTATACAAACAATCATTATTGCAATAATCAGAGGAATAATAATTAATATATTTTGATTTTCATATATTTTAATCATAACTATTCTTAGAGGAATGCTTGTGTTATTCATTTACATGGCAAGAGTAGCTTCAAACGAAAAATTCAATTCATCCCTGAAAACATCAATATGCATGATACTAATATTTTCTTTATCCATTATCCTCTCCTTTTTCGTGGACCAATTAGAAATAAAAAAAAACTGATCCCCGAAAAAGGAAAGTATTATGGATGCGGAATATCTTCTAACACTTGGCAAGATATTTAATATCCATAATATATATATCATTATTATGATGGTTACTTACTTATTCCTGACAATAATTGTTATTTCATACATTGTAAATGTACACGAAGGACCTCTCCGAATAAAGAACTAATGAACAAACCTATCCGAAAAACTCACCCCCTATTTAAAATTATTAATGGATCATTAATTGATTTACCTGCACCCTCTAATATTTCCTTGTGATGAAACTTCGGATCATTATTAAGAATATGTTTAATAATTCAAATCATTACAGGAATCTTCTTGGCAATACATTATACATGCGATATTGAAATAGCATTTAAAAGAGTCGTCCACATCTGCCGAGACGTAAATAATGGATGATTATTACGAAATATTCATGCAAATGGGGCCTCATTATTCTTTATATGTTTATATTTACACATTGGGCGAGGTGTTTATTATGGGTCCTATAAATTATTCATAACATGAATAGTAGGAATCGTAATATTATTTTTAATTATAGGAACAGCATTCCTAGGATATGTTTTACCATGAGGACAAATATCACTATGAGGTGCTACAGTCATTACTAATTTATTATCTGCTGTTCCTTATTTAGGAAGAGATTTAGTTAAATGATTATGGGGAGGATTCTCCGTAGATAACGCAACATTAACACGATTCTTTGCCCTACATTTTTTATTACCATTCATTATTGCAGCATTTACAATAATTCATTTATTATTTCTACACCAAACAGGATCAAACAACCCATTAGGTACTAATTCAAATTTAGACAAAATCCCATTCCACCCTTACTATTCAATTAAGGACCTAATAGGAGTTAGAGTGACATTGTTATTATTTATTATATTAAATCTATTAGAACCACGATTATTAGGAGATCCTGAAAATTTTATTCCAGCAAACCCCCTAGTAACACCGGTACATATTCAACCTGAGTGATACTTCCTGTTTGCATATGCAATTTTACGATCAATCCCTAATAAGTTAGGAGGAGTAATTGCAATAGTCATAGCAATTGCTATCATCGCAATTTTACCTATTACAAATAAAAGAAAATATCAGGGAAATGCATTCTACCCTATAAGCCAATTTATATTCTGATCTTTAACTACTACAATAATTCTATTAACATGAATTGGGGCACGACCTGCTGAAGAACCATATATTTTTACAGGACAAACATTAACAGTAATTTATTTCTCCTACTTCATTATTAACCCTGGACTCTTAATTTTATGAGATAAATTGACAGACTAAGTTAATTAGCTTAAGAAAAGCATGTATTTTGAAAATACAAAAGAAAGGTTCAATTCCTTTATTAACTTATCACTTAATTTAATGCAAAGATTATCCTATTAAAAATAATATTATTATAAGAAACCCTGAAAAAAACAGTAAGTAATTCAAAGAAAGGGGGAGGAAGACCTTTCAAGTTAAATATATTAGTTTATCATAACGATAACGAGGCAATCTACCCCGAACCCAAATAAATATAAAAATAACAAAAGTTAACTTAATATAAAAAAACAATGAATAAACATCACAACCTAAAAAAATAATACAAGTTAAAAGTCTTATAAAAATGATATTTATATATTCTGATAAAAAAATAAAAGCAAACCCGCCTCTTCTATATTCAACATTAAAACCTGAAACAAGTTCTGATTCCCCTTCAGCAAAATCAAAAGGAGATCGATTTGTTTCTGCCAAACAGGAAGAAAATCAACAAAAGAACAAAGGAAAGGAGAGAAAAACAAATCAAATACCCTCTTGGTATATTATAAAATCCATAAAATCAAAACTAAAAACAAAAATTAAAAAACAAATTATAATTAACGCTATTCTTACTTCATAAGAAATAGTTTGGGCAACCGATCGAAGGCCCCCTAAAAGAGCATAATTAGAATTTGATCTCCAGCCCGATAAAAGGACCCCATAAACACCCATACCAGTACAACATAAAAAAAATAAAACACCAAAATTAAAATTATATACATTTACTAAATAAGGAAATAAGGTTCATAAAACTATTGACAAACATAATATAAAAACAGGAGAAAAATAATACACTAAAAAATTAGATAAATAGGGATAAGTCTGTTCCTTAAAAAATAATTTAATACCGTCAGAAAAAGGCTGTAATAAGCCCATTAAACCAACTTTGTTTGGACCCTTACGAAGTTGAATGTAACCTAATACCTTACGTTCTAATAAAGTAACAAAAGCTACAGAAACCAAAACAAAAATTACTGTAATTAAATAGGGAACTAAAAACACTACTATTTGTAGAAAAATCTACATTAATAAATTCTAAATTTACTGCACTAATCTGCCAAAATAGTATTATTAATCAAATAAATAAAAAATATTCCTTATATTTGGTCCTTTCGTACTAAAACATAATTAATTAAACTGAAGATAGAAACTGACCTGGCTTACGCCGGTCTGAACTCAGATCATGTAAAATATTAAAGGTCGAACAGACCTAGTAATTAAATTGCTACACCTAATACTTATTTTAATCCAACATCGAGGTCGCAAACTCCTTCATCGATATGAACTCTCCGAAAAAATTACGCTGTTATCCCTAAGGTAACTTAATCTTATAATCAATACAAATGGATCATTAGAACACTAATTCATGAAAATATAAAACAGAAGTTATTTTTATTCTGCAATCACCCCAATCAAATAAATTAAAATAATTATAATTTTTAATAAACCAAAAAGAATAATTACTTTAAATTATAAAGATCTATAGGGTCTTCTCGTCCCACAGATAAATTTTAGTTTTTTAACTAAAAAAATAAATTTTAAAATTAAAATAAAGAAAGCATGTGCCTCGTCCAACCCTTCATACAAGCCCTCAATTAAAAGACAAATGATTATGCTACCTTAGCACGGTTAATATACCGCGGCCATTAAAACACTCATTGGGCAGGTTAAACCTTAAATAAAATTCAAAAGGACATGTTTTTGTTAAACAGGCGAACACAAAATTTGCCGAATTACTATAATTTAATTCACAAATATACTAATTCAATCATTATTACAAACATTCCTAAATTTAATGTTTAATTCCAGTAAAAAATTAAATCTAATAAAATAAATAAAAATAAAGTATAATCTATAACGAAATTAATGATGACTGATTCCAAGCCTACATAAACTAAAATATTAATTAGATTATAAATTAAATCCTGAGCTTATCCCCAAAAATCTTAAGATATAAATTATTCCTTAATTAAAATTAAAAAATAAATTAATAACTCTGAATTAAATTCAATTCCCAGAAAACCAGATATTTAGAGACGAATAACTTTTCATTACTATTATTATATTATTAATAATTATAACACATTAACTAACATATAATAATATCTCCCCTAATTTCGGGAAAACTAAATAATTAGAAATAATTAATCAACCCTGATACAAAAGGTACATTAAAATAAAACTACTTATACTTAATTATAAATAAACCCATACGGTACAATTTTCTACCACTAAAATAATTATTTCAAAAAAATTTACTAAAAATAAAGTTATTTCTATAAAAATAAAAAATATAATAAATAAAGTAAATTAATTATTATCAAATTAAGTTGAATTGCACAACTACCATGTTAATGTAAATAACAATGCTACTTAAGCCTTAATTTGATTCTTACCAGGCCCACCTTCCGGTAGGCCTACTTTGTTACGACTTATCTCATTTTAAATAACGAGAGCGACGGGCGATGTGTACATAATTTAGAGCCTAAATCAAAATTATATATTAATAAAAATTACTTTCAAATCCAATTTCAAGAAAATATTACAATCCCATATCCATAAATATTTTTATTGTAACCCACCTCTTCCTTAATACTGCTGCACCTTGACTTGACATTTGTTCCATTAAAAATTAAAGAAAATTAACCCTATTAAGACATTCAATGACAGAGGTATACAAGCTAAAATAAGGTGAAATTTATCGTGGATCATCAATTATAGGGCAGGTTCCTCTGAAAAGACTAAATTACCGCCAAATCCTTTTAATTTAAAGATCATAACTAATAATACCAAGAGAACTCTTAACATTTCATAATAATAGGGTATCTAATCCTAGTCCCACTATGAAATTTCACATTCAACATCAAAAATATAAGACTTAAATATTTTAAACGATTTCACCCGATAAAAAAATATGTAAACTTAAAAATTTTCACCCTAAATGTAAGCCCCAATAAAATTTACTTGCTCTTATTGTATAACCGCGACTGCTGGCACAAACTTTGTCAGAACTATAAAAATTGACTAATTCTTAGTTACCTAAAAAAATAAAATAAAAAACTGCGAATAAATTAAAAATCTCATTAAGAGATATTTGGATCACACAAAAATTAACATGTTTAACGACCCTTGTGTAAATTTTTCAAGCAAAGATCAAACCTTTCTCATCCAATCCTTAATGAAATGGGACATAATCGAATATTCCCCCCCGCCTATTCCTCCCCGGGATAATCTGTCCGGACCGGTCCCCCTCGCCGTGGGTTCCATAACTTTACACTGTATTAAATATTTTTCTTATTCTAATTATTGCTCTAATATAATTGACTATAATCCATGATTGACATAGTTAAATCTTGATGAATCACTGGTGATGTAAATGCTCAACGTTCATGATCTCTCTCCCCTTAAGTCGGGGATCTATCTAATAAGCTTTAGCTCTTAGACGACCAAGTACCTAGTAATTGACTCCCTGAGAGTCCCCAATCTGGAAATATTTACATCCGGATAGGTTCTACTTCCCAAGTTATTCTGTTCCTTTCCCTTATCACCTGTAATATAAACTCTATCGTACACCTAAATAGTTGCATATACCCGGGGGGGGGGGGTCTGATATTCCTTACATACAAAAAAATTTTCTAATTCTTATAAAAATATTAGATATATAAAATATATGACCAATAATTTACCTGCTCCCAAATAAATCATCAATCATACTTAGATAAAAATGAAGATATTCTTTGTATGACCAATAATTTACCTGCTCCCAAATAAATCATCAATCATACTTAGATAAAAACGAAGATATTCTTTGTATGACCAATAATTTACCTGCTCCCAAATAAATCATCAATCATACTTAGATAAAAATGAAGATATTCTTTGTATGACCAATAATTTACCTGCTCCCAAATAAATCATCAATCATACTTTACTGCCAATCCTTAATTATGCAGGAACAGGGGGGTAACCGAATTAATAAAAATAAAAAATTATAATGTACCAATAAACTAAGGATTGGATGAAGAAAAAAATAATGCACCTTAAAAACATGCATATTCATTACAAATAAATTTACAAATTCCCATATTATAAATATGAGAACTTTTGATACCCCCTAGTCCCAGTAAAATTAAGATTTCACAGTAAAAAAAAAATTAAATATAGAATTTTTACATAATCGTGCCCCCAGTTATGGAGGGGGGTCACTCCCTTAAGG